AAAGACGTAAAATAGTTATTTGGGAACTATTTGAAGCAAATGTACATTCCCCTCTTTTTTTGGATAGAATAGAAAAATCCCCCCTTTTTTCTTTTAATATCTCCGGACTGAGAAAACTCATTTTTAGAAATTGGACGGAGAAAAATACAGAATTCATAATTTCGGATTATGTGGAAGAAGAAACACAAGAAAGGGAAAAAAATGAGAAGGATAAAAGAGAGGAGGACAAAAGAGAAGAAAAAGTAAGGATAGAAATAGCGGAAACCTGGGATAGCATTGTATTTGCTCAAATAATACGGGGTTCCGTATTAGTAACCCAATCATTTCTTAGAAAATATATTATATTACCGTCATTGATAATAGCTAAAAATGTTGGCCGTATATTATTATTTCAATTTCCCGAATGGTCCGAAGATATAAAGGGTTGGAATAAAGAAATGCATGTTAAATGCACCTATAATGGTGTTCAATTATCAGAAACAGAATTTCCAAAAAACTGGTTAACAGACGGTATTCAGATAAAGATTCTATTTCCTTTCTGTCTGAAACCCTGGCATAGATCTAAGTTGGCATCCACTCATGGAGATAGAATGAAAAAGAAAGGACAAAAAGAAGATTTTTGTTTTTTAACAGTTTGGGGAATGGAAACCGAACTTCCTTTTGGTTCTCCTCGAAAACGATCTTCCTTTTTTGAACCTATTTTTAAAGAACTCGGAAAAAAAATTATAAAATTGAAAAAGAATTTTTTTTTAGTTCTAAAAGTTTTAAAAGAAAGAACAAATTTCTTTCTAACAGTCTCAAAAGAAACAAAAAAATGGGTTAGCCAAAACGTTTTAGTTATAAAACGAATAATAAAAGAACTCTCAAAAATAAACCCAATTCTATTATTTGGATTGAGCGAAATATATGAATCGAGTGAAACTAAAAAAGAAAAAGATTGGATAATCAGTAATAGTAATCAGATGATTCATGAATCGTCGATTCAAATTGTATCTATGGATTGGACAAACTATTCGCTAACAGAAAAAAAGAAGAAAGATCTAACTGATAGAACAAGCACAATCAGAAAGGAAATAGAACAAATTACAAAAGAAAAGAAAACGGAATTGAAAACTCCAAAGATAAATAGTAGTCCTAACAAAAAGAGTACTGATACTAAAAAATTAGAATCCAAAAAGAATATTTGGCAGATATTAAAAAGAAAAAATACTCGCTTAATCCGTAAATCGGATTATTTTTTTAAACTTTTTATTGAAAGGATATACATAGATATTCTTCTATCTCTCATTAATATTCCCAGGATCAATGCACAACTTTTTTTTGAATCAACACAAAAAATTATTGATAAATCCATTTACAATAATGAAACAAATCCACAAAGAATTGTTGATACAACAAAAAAAAATACAATTAACTTTCTAAAGTCACTTTTATATATTAGTAATAAGAATAAGAATTCAGAGATTTTTTGTGACTTATCCTCCTTGTCACAAGCATATGTATTGTACAAATTATCACAAAATCAAATTATTAACTTGTACAATAACCTTGAACATAATGGAAGATCTCTTTTTCTTAAAAATGAAAAAAAGAAGTCTTTTGGAACACAGAGAGTATTTCATTGTGAATTAAGAGATAAAAAACTTCAAAATTCTGTAATAAATCAATGGAAAAACTGGTTAAGGGGTCATTATCAATATGATTTATCTGAGATTAGATGGTCTAAATTAGTACCACAAAACTGGAGAAGTAGGATTAATCAACATTCTATGGCTCAAAATAAAGATTTAAAAAAATGGAATTCATATGAAGAATTAATTCATTACGAAAAAGAAAATTATTCTAAAGTAAATTCATTATCAAATCAAAAAGATAAATTTAAAAAACACTATAGATATGATCTATTATCATATAGATATATTAATTATGAAGATAAGAAGAACTCATATATTTATGTCTCACCATTACAAGTAAACAATAACCAAGAAATTGCGTATAATTACAACACAAATAATTTGCCGGGAGATATCCTTATCAATAATTATCTAGGAAAAGATAATATTATGGATATCGAAAAAAATATGTATAGAAAATATTTTGATTGGAGAATTCTCAATTTTTGTCTTAGAAAGAAGGTCCATTTTGAAGGCTGGATCGATACTGGTAACAAGAGTAAAAAAAATACTAAGACTAGTAACTATCAAATAATTGATAAAATTGATAAGAAAGGTCTTTTTTATCTCAAAATTCATCAAGATCAAGAAAACACCCCATCTCAAAAATTTTTTGATTGGATGGGAATGAATGAAGAAATACTAAATCGCCCCATATCGAATCTCGAACTTTGGTTCTTCCCCGAATTTATGCTACTTTATAATGCATATAAAATAAAACCGTGGGTCATACCAATGAAATTACTTCTTTTTAATGAAAATGAAAATGTTAGTGAAAATAAAAACCTAACTGGAAAGCAAAAAGGAGATCTTTTTATATCATCGCATAAAAAAAAATCTCTTGAATTAGAGACTCAAAATAAAGAAGAAAAAGAACCCGTAGACCAAGGGAATCTTGGATCAGTTCTCTCAAACCAAGAAAAAGATGTTGACGAAGATTATACAGGATCAGACATAAAAAAACGTAGAAAGAAAAAGCAATACAAAAGCAATACAGAAGCAGAACTAGATTTCTTCCTAAAAAGATATTTGCTTTTTCAATTGAGATGGGATGAGTCTTTAAATCAAAGAGTAATCAATAATATCAAGGTATATTGTCTCCTGCTTAGACTGATAAATCCAAGAGAAATTGCTACAGCCTCTATTCAAAGAGGAGAAATGAGTTTGGATATAATGCTAATTCATAAAGATTTAACTCTTACAGAATTGATGAAAAAGGGGATATTGATTATCGAACCAATTCGTCTGTCTGTAAAAAATGATGGACAATTTATTATGTATCAAACCATAAGTATTTCATTGGTTCATAAGAGTAAGTACCAAACTAATCAAAGATACCCAAACAAAAGATATGTTGATAAAAAGATTTTTGATAAATCCATTGCAAGACATCAAAGAATAACTGGAAATAGGGACAAAAAGAATTATGATTTCCTTGTTCTTGAAAATATTTTATCGCCGAGACGTCGTAGAGAATTGAGAATTCTAATTTGTTTCTATTCCTTGAATAGAAATGATATAGATATAAATCCAGTAGGGAACGGCGTAAAAAATTGTGTTCAATTTTTGGATGACAGCAAATATCTTGAAAAATTAAAGTTCTTTCTTTGGCCCAATTATCGATTAGAAGATTTAGCGTGTATGAATCGCTATTGGTTTGATACCAATAATGGCAGTCGTTTCAGTATGGTAAGGATACATATGTATCCACAATTAAAAAATCGAAGATGATACAGTTTCCTATATTATATCCTGTACGATATCTGGTATATGAAAGCAAAGAGATGTACACATAGGGTGTCTTACATTCCATTCTGACACATCAATTCAATGATATATTAATTAGATTTATACATGAATCAAAAAAATCTTCTTTTTTTTCTTTAAGTTGCATTTTTTTTATCTTTTATAAGTCCTATTCTTTATGTATCCCAAGAACGAATCAAAAAAAAATAAGTTTGATCATTGATTAATTTTATTTGATAAAATGAAGATTCCATAATGAAATTCATTATACCAGATTTAAATAGCTGGCATTATTATTACTGATCGGTAAAATTACTATCTTTCAAAAAGAAAAAAAAAAAGGTGGAGAAGATTTCGTTTTATGGTAAAAAAATCATTCATTTCAGATATTTCACAAGAAGAAAAAGAAGAAAACAGGGGGTCCGTTGAATTTCAAGTAGTTAATTTCACCAATAAGATACGAATACTTACGTCACATTTGCAATTGCACAGAAAAGACTATTTATCTCAGAGAGGTCTGCGTAAAATTCTGGGGAAACGCCAACGACTATTGGCTTATTTGTCAAAGAAAAATAGAGTACGTTATAAAGAATTAATTGATCAGTTGGAGATTCGGGAACCAAAAACTCATTAATTGAAAAAAAAAAAAAACTAAAATTTAATTATTTGATTTTTTAGATCTTGAATTTGAATGAATTTCTTTTCGTTTTGAGCAATTCCTAGAAAAATGAATCAAGGAAAAACCTATGAATGTACCACCAGCCACAAGAAAAGACCTTATGATAGTAAATATGGGTCCTCATCACCCATCAATGCATGGTGTTCTTCGACTCATTATTACTTTAGATGGTGAAGATGTTATTGACTGTGAACCAATATTGGGGTATTTACACAGAGGAATGGAAAAAATTGCAGAAAATCGAACAATTATACAATATCTGCCTTATGTAACACGTTGGGATTATTTGGCTACTATGTTCACAGAAGCAATAACCGTAAATGCACCAGAACAGTTAGGAAATATTCAAGTACCTAAAAGAGCCAGTTATCTTAGAGTAATTATGTTGGAGTTGAGTCGTATAGCTTCTCATTTGTTATGGCTCGGTCCTTTTATGGCGGATATTGGTGCGCAAACCCCCTTCTTCTATATTTTTAGAGAAAGAGAATTAGTCTATGATCTATTCGAAGCTGCTACCGGTATGAGAATGATGCATAATTATTTTCGTATCGGAGGAGTAGCTGCTGATTTACCTTATGGTTGGATAGATAAATGTTTGGATTTCTGTGATTATTTTTTAACAGGTGTTGCTGAATATCAAAAACTTATTACACGAAATCCTATTTTTTTAGAACGAGTTGAGGGGGTAGGAATTATTAGTGGAGAGGAAGCAATAAATTGGGGCTTATCAGGACCAATGCTACGAGCTTCCGGAATACAATGGGATCTTCGTAAAGTTGATCATTATGAGTGTTACGACGAATTTGATTGGGAAGTCCAATGGCAGAAAGAAGGAGATTCATTATCTCGTTATTTAGTACGGATAAGCGAAATGACGGAATCAATAAAAATTATTCAACAGG